CTTCATTAGGGGTTAAACTTCCGTTTGTCCATATTTCCAGAAAAAGTATCTCTTGTTTTTCATTACCATTCCCATAGGAATGAATACTATGATTCGCATTTCGAACAGGCATGAATACAGCATCTATAGGATAACTTCCGTCTTTAAAGTTATTTGGTGTTTTTATACCATATCCGCGATTCCTTTGGATTTGTAATTCAATACACAAGTCAATTGGTTCAGTCAGACTAGCTATATGTTGTGTATGATCAATGATTTCCACGGAAGCTGGTGAGATGATGTCTTGAGCAGTTATATATCCAGGACCACTGACACAAATAGATGCATTGCGAGTTCCATACAGATGACTTCTCAATACAACTTTCTTCAAATTCATTAAAATTTCATGTACGGATTCTTGAATACCTACTATGGTAGAATATTCATGTGGTATTTTCTCAGATTTTGCACGTGTGATACATGTTGCTTCTATTTCTCCAAGCAAAGCTCTTCGCATCGCAATGCCTATCGTATCGGCTTGACCTTTCATAAGTGGAGACAAAATAAAGCGTCCATAATAAAGACGCTTACTATCTGCTCTTGATTCAACACACTTCCACTCTAGTGTCCGAGTAGATACTGTTACTTTCTCTCGAACCATAGTAATATTATTTGATCAGATCATTGAATCATTTATTTCTCTTGAAATCTCTTCAATGTTTATTTTTACACACGTCTTTTTTTAGGAGGTCTACATCCATTATGTGGCATAGGGGTTACGTCCCGTACGAAACTTAATAGTATACCACTTCTGCGAATAGCCCGTAATGCTGCATCTCTTCCGAGACCAGGACCTTTTATCATTACTTCTGCTCGTTGCATACCTTGATCGACTACTGTACGAATAGCGTTTCCTGCTGCTGTTTGAGCAGCAAATGGTGTCCCTCTTCTTGTACCCCTGAATCCACAAGTACCGGCGGAGGACCAAGAAACCACCCGACCCCGTACATCTGTAACAGTCACAATGGTATTGTTGAAACTTGCTTGAACATGAATAACTCCCTTTGGGAGTCTACGTGCACTCTTACGTGAACCAATACGTCCAGTCCTACGTGAACCAATTCTTGGTATAGGTTTTGCCATATTTGATCATCTCATATTTATGAGTCAGAGATATATGGATATATCCATTTCATGTTAAAACAGATCCTTTCTTTTTATTTGTCCATCGGGTCCTTTAATAGAGTTTCTTTTAGAAAGATTATCCTTGTCTTTGTTTATGTCTTGGGTTGGAACAGATTACTATAATTCGTCCCCGCCTACGGATCAATCGACATTTTTCACAAATTTTACGAACGGAGGCCCTTATTTTCATATTTATAATTCCTTATCTTAATTCCGAATCCACTTCTTTGAAGAAAATAAGTTTCTTGAAATTTTTCATTTTTAATTGTATCCCCATAAAAGTAATGTTGAAGTTTAAAAAACCACCTAATCGTTCGAATCCTTGTTGCGGAGTCTATAAATTATACGCCCTCGGGTTGAATCATACCGACTTACTTCAATTTTGACTCTATCTCCTGGTAGTATCCGTATAAAACTACGGCGGATCCTTCCTGAAACATAACCTAGAATCAGATCTTCGTTATCTAACCGAACCCCGAACATATCATTTGGAAGTGGTTCAGTAATTAAACCTTCATGAACCCATTTTTGTTCTTCCATTCCAGGTAAAACCCCCTTAAAGTATCAACTAATGGAGGAGGAGTGATATTAGATAACCTGTTCTGTCTCTTTTTTTTTTTTTCACAAATAGGAAATTTTGTATCTAATTCGGATATTAGAAGGATTACCATATATAACACAAAATTTCTCCGCCGATTCCTTCTAGTCGAGCCTCTCGGTCTGTCATTATACCCCGAGAAGTAGAAAGAATTACAATCCCCATTCCACCCAAAATTTTAGGAATTCTTTGATAATTAGAATAGATTCGTAGACCAGGTCGACTAATCCGTTTTAAATTTAAAGTCGTTTTATATGGCCCTTTCCTATTCCTTCTATGTCGTAGGGTTAAAACCAAAAAATCCTTGTTGTTTTCCCGATGTTTTCTGACGTTTTCGATAAAGCCTTCTCGTAAAAGTATTTTAACGACGTTTTCCGTGATGTTAGTAGATGTTATTCGAACCGTCCCTTTTCTATGCATGTCAGCATTTCGTATGGAGGTTATTATGTCAGCAATAGTGTCTCTACCCATAATGAACTAAAATTATTGGTGCCTCAAAATTTGGATATAATAAACATGATCGTTTTTTGTTATGAATTAGTAAAGGTATATACGTGAGACACAATCTATTAATTAATCGATTTCATTCATTCATTCAAATACTCTATTTACTATAACTCTATATCATGGTCTTATCTTATAATACTTCAGGGGCTAATGAAACTATTTTAGTAAAATTTAACTGTCTCAATTCCCGGGCGATCGCACCAAAAACTCGAGTTCCTTTTGGATTTCCTTCTTGATCAATGACAACTGCAGCATTGTCATCATATCGGATTATCATACCATTGTCACGTTTGAGTTCTTTACAAGTACGTACAATTACAGCTCTGATCACTTCTGATCTTTTTAGAGGCATATTAGGTACTGCTTCTTTGATCACAGCAACAATAACATCACCAATATGAGCGTATCGTCGATTACTAGCTCCTATGATTCTAATACACATCAATTCTCGAGCCCCGCTGTTGTCCGCTACATTTAAATAAGTCTGGGGTTGAATCATATCATTTTTTAATCTGTTCTTTCAATGCAAAACAATAAAGGGGCGAAGAAAAAAAGAAATATTATTTTTTCAAAACAAAAAAGGGGGGAAACCTGCAATTGCTTTTTGATTCCAAGACCTCTTTCCTATGGTTATATATTTCTATCATGAAATAATGAATTGAGTTCGTATAGGCATTTTGGATGCCGCTATTGCAATAGCCTTTCTGGCTATATTTTCTGCTACTCCACCCATTTCATAAAGTATTCTACCTGGTTTAATGACAGCTACCCAATATTCGGGAGATCCTTTACCCGACCCCATACGCGTTTCCGCAGGTCTTACTGTAACGGGTTTGTCTGGAAATATACGTACCCATATTTTTCCCCCACGGCGTGCATTTCGTGTCATTGCTCGTCGCCCTGCTTCTATTTGTCTAGATGTGATCCAAGCAGGTTCAAGTGCCTGAAGAGCATATTTACCGAAACAAATATTATTACCCCGATAAGATATTCCCTTCATTCTTCCTCTATGTTGTTTACGGAATCTGGTTCTTTTGGGGTTATAGTTGATGGTTGTTTCGCAATTCCATCTCTACTGCAGAACTGGACATGAGAGTTTCTTCTCATCCAGCTCCTCGCGAATAAAAGGATTGAACAATATTTAATTATATTTGATATTGCATCTAATATATTCAAAATTTATTGATTTTGTTTGGATATATTTGGATATATAAATAAACATAAATTTATAGATAATGTCCTTTTTTATAACGTTATAACGAATCTTTTTTTTTATCATATTTGATCACCCCCGCAAAAATGGCGCAATCAAATAAAATAAAGCTTTCGCGGGCGAATATTGACTCTTTATTTACTATCTCGTTCATTTGTAGGGTTAGCCCATGATCGCTCAGAATAAATGAAATTGTTTTCCGGTTCGTTCCGCCATCCCATCCGATGAATCATTACGATTCGTTTTCAATAGAATCTTCTTTATTCACAGGTTCCATCGTTCCCATCGCTTCTCGAGTAATGCTTAGGTCTGAAATTCAACAATGGAGTCTCTCATTAAATTTGCTTGAGTCAATCCTCTCAGTCTTTATTGACTCGAGGCTCTTTATTTTTTGCTCTATGAACAGATTCATCTGGATGAGAGTATTGATGCTTTATTACATTGTCTTTTATAAGATGACTTATCGACCTTACATAACATATTCTATTTTATATTGGAATTATCTATCATTAACATTTTTTCTCTCTTTCTCTCACCTTTCCAGTTATCCACACACCCCCCTTTTTTTTTATTCGCTTCACAACTCATAATTAGATTGGTTTTTTATGCAAAAACAAAACACATTTCAGTTGCTACAATGATATGACCAGCATATCTTGACTGGTTTTTTGGATCCGGATAATGCGAAACAATGAGTTGGTTATTACTTTTCTAGTTATTAGTTCATACTATGGGCCGGTCTATTTTTAGAATAAAAAAATCAACGAGTCACACACTAAGCATAGCAATTATATTTATATCAAAATAAAATGGTCAATTAAATTTTTATTCAACCCTATAGAATTGCTCATTTTTTTGATTGAAGATAAAAAAAAATAAAATGAAAGAGGTTGTCGTTTTGTGTTCTATCCAGGGATAGAACCTAAGGGTGAGTAGAGTAAAGGTTTCTGATTATTATTCGTCTATAAATATCCAAATTTTGATACCTAATATCCCATATATAGTTCGAACTGTATAGGAACAATAATCAATTTTAGCTCGAATGGTTTGTAGGGGAACCCTCCCTTCTCTGATCCATTCGACACGGGCAATTTCTTTTCCGTCGATACGTCCTGCAATTTGTATTTGAATTCCTTTTGTATCTGCCTGTTCAGTTAATTCAATAGCTTTTTTCATTGCCTTGCGAAAGGAAACTCGATTTTTTAATTGTCCCGCTATAAATTCTGCAAGAATATTAGGGTGTCCATAAGGTTTTGCTATTCTTGTAATAGCAATGTTGAGTTTTCGATTCACATAATTTAATTCTTTTTGTACATTCATCTGTAAGTCTTCGATTCTTCGTGATTTACCTTCTATTAATAACTTTGGGAATCCCATATAAATTATGACTTGAATCAGATCGATTCTTTTTTGAATTTCGATTCGCGCAATTCCCTCGACACCAGAGGATACTCTCCTATTTTTTTGTACATAATTCTTGATACAATCCCTTATTTTTTGATCTTCTTGTAGACCCTC